CCTTCCTTTTTTGAACCTATTTGGAAACAACTTGAAAAAAGACTTATAAAAGTGAAAAAAAAACGTTTTCTAGCCTTAAAAATTATAAACGAAAGAGCAAAATGGTTTCGAAAAGTATCAAAAGAAAAATGGGTTAGAAAAATAGTTCGATTTATAAAAAGAATAATGAAAGAACTTAAAAAAGTAAGTCTAATTCCATTATTTGGATTGAGGGAAGTATATGAATCGAATACAAAAAAAAAAAAATCACTAATAAGTAATCATATAAATCATGAATCGTCCATTCGAATTAGATCTGCGGATTGGACAAATTATTCACTGACAGAAAAAAAGATGAAAGATCTGGCTGATAAGACAAATACAATCAGAAATCAAATCGAAAAAATAACAAAAGAAAAAAAAAATATATTTATAACTACGTATATAAACATTAGTCCTAACGAAACAAATTGTGATGATAAAAGATTAGAATCACCAAAAAAGATTTGGCAGATATTAAAAAGAAGAAGTGCTCGACTAATGCGCAAATATCACTATTTTTTTTATTTGTTTATTGAAAGGATATACAAAGATATTTTTTTACGTATCATTAATATTCCCAGAATACATGTAAAAATTTTACTTCAATTAAAAAACAAAATAACGGATAATTCCAATGATGAAACAAATAAAAAAGGATTTTATATTGATAAAAATAAAAAAAATGAAATTTATTTTATTTCGACTATAAAAAAGTTGATTTCTAATATTAGAAATCAAAATTCGCAGATTTTTTGTGACCTTTCTTCGTTGTCACAGGCATATGTATTTTACAAATTATCACAAGCCCAAGTTATCAACAAGCATTACTTGAAATTTTTATTTCAATATCACGGAACAATTCCTTTTATTAAGGATAGAATAAAAAAAGATTTTTTTGGAACACACGGAATATTTCATTTCGAATCAAGGTATAATAAACTTAGCGGTTTTAAAATGAATGAATGGAAAAGCTGGTTAATGGGTAATGATCACTATAAATACAATTTATCTCAGACTAGATGGTCTAGATTAGTACCGAAAAATTGGCGGAATAGAATCAATCAAAATTTTATGGTTCAAAATCAAAACTCAACCAATTTTTATTCATATGAAAAAGACCGATTAATTCATTACAAGAAAGAAAACAATTATGCATATGCAGTAAATTCATTACCGAACCAAAAAGATAAATTAAAAAACTACAAATATGATCTTTTATCAAATAAATATCTGAATTATGAAGATAAGAAAGGTTCATATATTTATGGGTCGCCATTCCAAGTAAACGAGGCAAAAAGGATTTCCTATAATTACAATAATTATAATCCCGAACTTTTTTATTTGCCGAGAGATATAGATCTTGGTAACTATCTACGAGAAGATTCTATTATTGATAGGGATAAAAATCCGGATAGAAAATATTTTGATTGGAGAACTATTAATTTTTGTCTTAGAAAAAAGATCGATATTGAGGAATGGAGAAATAGAGATATCGGGGCCAGCGCCAACATTAATAAAAATACTAAGACTCGGACTAATTATTATCAAATAATTGATAAAATGGATAAAAAAAAAATGGATAAGAAAGTGTTTATGAATCCCCCGATTCATAAACAAATCTGCCCAACCAATCAAACAAAAACATTTTTGGACTGGATGGGAATGAATGAAGAAATCCTAAATTGTCCGATATCAAATCTAGAACTTTGGTTTTTACCAGAATTTGTGTCACTTTATAATACATATAAGATTCAACCGTGGATCATACCAATCAATTTACTTCTTTTTAAATTGAATATAAATAAAAACATTAGTAAAAATATCAACGAAAAGAAAAAAAAAGATAGATTATATAATCCAAAAAAATCTCTTGAATTAGAGAATCAAAATCAAGAAGAAAAACAACAGCCAGTCCAAGGAGATCTTGGATCATATGCACAAAATAACAAAAATATTGGATCTGATCCATCGAAAAAAAAAAAAAATGTTAAAGAAGATTATCGGGGATCATACATTCAAAAAAGCAAAAATAAAAATAAATCCATGATAGGAGCGGAACTAGATTTCTTCCTGAAAAGATATTTTCTTTTTCAATTGAAATGGGATAATGCTTTTAATCAAAAAATACTAAATAATATCAAGGTATATTGCCTACTCCTTAGATTGAGAAATCCAAAGGAAATTGCTATATCCTCTATTCAAAGGGACGAAATAAGTTTGGATGTAATGCTGATTCCGAAGTCTACAACTCTTACAAAATTGATAAAAAGGGGACTATTGATTATTGAACCAGCTCGGCTATCCATAAAATGGGACGGGCAATTTATCATGTACCAAACCATAGCTATTTCACGGGTGCATAAGAGTAAGCGCCAAACTAATCGAAGATACCAAGAAAAAAGAAATGTTGATAAGAATGGTCTTAATGAATCCATTGCACGACATGAAAATGGGAATAGAAACGATAATTTTTATGATTTTATTGTTCCTGATAATTTTTTATCTCCTAGACGTCGTAGAGAATTGAGAATTCTCATTTGTTTCAATTCAAGAAATGTCAATGTTGGGGATAGAAATCAAGTATTTTGCAATGGGAACAATGTAAAGCGCTGTGGTCAATTTTTTTATGAGGATAAGCATCTTGATGTAGATACCAATCGATTTATTAAGTTCAAATTATTTCTTTGGCCAAATTATCGATTCGAAGATTTTGCTTGTATGAATCGCTATTGGTTTGATACCAATAATGGTAGTCGTTTCGTTATGTCAAGGATACATATGTATCCACGATTGATAATTAGTTGATGATACATTTACATTACATGGATCAAGCGGCATTTCTGACATGGTATATGAACACAAACAAATATATACAGCCTTATGTTGTTATATTAGATTATGGTACATGATATTGATTACCTGACCTTGATCTTAGCAATTCTATCTAGTAAGTAATGAGTCGTCATAATCTTCTTATCTTAGGTCAAAATTCTTCTCTTTTGTAGGTTAGAAATTTTTGATCTATATTTGAATAAAATTGAAAAAAAAAAATTGTATTGATTATCAATTAAGTGAATTAAAAAAAAAAAAGAAGTATACGAATAAATCCCGATTATTGTGTATAACAAATTAAAATGACTGGCATTATTATTACTGATTAGTAAAATCTATATTTGTAATGTAAATAAAGAAAAAGGGACGCAGAATTTTTTGTTATGGTTAAAAATTTATTTATTTCAGTTATTTCGCAAGAAGAAAAAAAAGAAAATAGGGGGTCTGTTGAATTTCAAGTATTCAGTTTCACCAATAAGATACGTAGACTTACTTCCCATTTGGAATTGCACAGAAAAGACTATTTATCTCAGAGAGGTCTACGTAAAATTCTGGGAAAACGTCAACGACTCCTGGCTTATTTGTCAAAGAAAAATAGAGTACGCTATAAAGAATTAATTAGTCAATTGGATATTCGGGAGCCAAAAACTCGTTAAGTTCATTTTTTTTTTTTTTTTATTTATAATAATTAGAATTATAAATATTAATTATTATTTTTAATGAACTTCATTTGGTTTTCAGCAATTCGTGGAATAATGAATCGGGGAAAAAATATATGACTGTACCGACTACAAGAAAAGACCTCATGATAGTCAATATGGGTCCTCAACACCCATCAATGCACGGTGTTCTTCGACTCATCATTACTCTAGATGGGGAAAATGTTATTGACTGTGAACCCGTATTGGGTTATTTACACAGAGGAATGGAAAAAATTGCGGAAAATCGAACAATTATACAATATCTTCCTTATGTAACACGTTGGGATTATTTAGCTACTATGTTTACAGAGGCAATAACGGTAAATGGACCAGAACAATTGGGAAATATCCAAGTACCGAAAAGAGCGAGCTATATTAGAGTAATTATGCTAGAACTGAGTCGTATAGCTTCTCATTTGTTATGGCTTGGCCCTTTTATGGCAGATATCGGTGCGCAGACCCCTTTCTTCTATATTTTCCGAGAGAGGGAATTGATATATGACCTATTCGAATCTTCCACAGGTATGCGAATGATGCATAATTATTTCCGTATCGGAGGGGTGGCTGCTGATCTACCTTATGGCTGGATAGATAAATGCTTGGATTTCTGTGATTATTTTTTAACAGGGGTTACTGAATATCAAAAGCTTATTACGCGTAATCCTATTTTTTTGGAACGAGTTGAAGGGGTGGGTATTATTAGTGGAGAGGAAGCAATAAATTGGGGTTTATCGGGACCAATGCTACGAGCTTCCGGAATTCCGTGGGATCTTCGTAAAATTGATCATTATGAGTCTTACGACGAATTTGATTGGGAAGTACAATGGCAAAAAGAGGGAGATTCACTAGCCCGTTATTTAGTCCGAATCGGTGAAATGGTGGAATCCATCAAAATTATTCAACAAGCCCTGGAAGGAATTCCCGGAGGGCCCTATGAGAATTTAGAGGTACGGCGTTTTGATAAAACAAAGGATTCTGAATGGAATGATTTTGATTATCGATTCATTAGTAAGAAACCTTCGCCCACTTTTGAATTGTCTAAACAAGAACTTTATGTGAGAGTAGAAGCCCCCAAGGGGGAATTGGGAATTTTTCTGGTAGGAGATCGGAGTGTTTTTCCCTGGAGATGGAAAATTCGTCCACCTGGTTTTATCAATTTGCAAATTCTTCCTCAGCTAGTTAAAAAAATGAAATTGGCCGATATTATGACAATACTAGGTAGTATAGATATTATTATGGGAGAAGTTGATCGTTGAAATGATAATTGATACGATAAAAGTACAAGCTATCAATTCTTTTTCCAGATCGGAATCCTTAAAAGAGGTTTATGGGCTCATATGGTTACTTATTCCTATTTTTACTCCTGTATTTGGAATCATAATAGGAGTGCTGGTAATTGTGTGGTTAGAAAGACAAATATCTGCGGGAGTACAACAACGTATTGGA